TTCCTTCCTTTTTTTTTTTTTGATTGTCTGAATATTCAGCTAAGACCATTCCAATGCTCCTTTTCGCCATGCATAAACTGAACCAACAATTAGGATAAGCACGAAAATGAAAGCTTCTATAAATACGGATACGCCCAATACATCGAAACTCATTGCCCATGGATAAAGAAAGACCGTTTCAACATCAAAAACAACAAAAACTAGAGCAAACATGTAATAGCGGATTCGGAATTGTAACCAAGCGTCTCCCATGGGTTCTATACCCGATTCATAACTAGAGAGCTTCTCTGGTCCTTCACTAATCGGGGCTAAAACTCCGGAAATTACAAATGCTAAAATAGGAATAGCACCTGATATTATTAGAAATGCCCAGAAAATATCATATTCGTGAAGCAGAAACATAAATGTACTCCTATTTATTAATGTGGAATAGGCTGCATTTTTGATTTGAATTGAACCTGTCAATTCATCCACCACCCATCTTAGGCGAAAAAAGAAATTTTGTTTGATCAAATCAAACCCCATAGTTTAGAGTTTGTTTGCTATGGGGCATGTCTTGTTTAAAGATTCATACAACGGAACTCCACTTACATTTTTTTGTATTTCGATTCCATTTAGATATGGTGTAGATATAGGATGCTCTTACACAAACAAAACTCTCCTATTTTGTCTCGGTTTCTCCCTAAAAAAGGAATTAAATACAAATACTAAATATAGTATAATACTAATAAATTAAATAAAATCAGAAATAATACTAATAGTATTAGTATAACTATATTTAAAATATAATATAATATGTTTATAACTATGTTTTTTTATAGTTAATTTTATACATAATACATAATATAATTTTCATTTTAAAAATTAATGCAAAAAAAATTTTCTGTAGTCATATGGGGTAAAATGTCTAGGGATTTCTAGCATATTCTACTCGAAGTATTCTTTTCATTAAAATCCAGACGGAGAATCATTGCTTCTATTGATTGGATAGGAATACATAAACATAATCTAATACATCGAACAATTCTATTTTATCTCCCTTCCTTGTCCTAGATTTCATTTCTATTTTCCTTACTTTATTGATTTGATTCAATCCGTTGAGTTGCGAGGAACCTTTCCATATAACAACTCATATCTTTCAATACCAAAAAAATCCGAAACTTGGAATCTGTACTATACCCCCGGATCCTCTCAGAAATAAAAAGAATCTAGTACTAAAGAAAGACCGCGATTTGGGATGAACAAAAATCCTTGTTACGGCAATAGCACTTAGTAAGACCAACCGAGGGGCTAGGTTTCGGGAGGTTTATTTTGGAACAAACTTACGCTACACAATGAAAAATAGCACAGAGTGATAGAATTCGTGGAATCATAAATGATCTACATAAGATACTTCTAATAGAAAGAATCACACATTGTCGAACAATTCGACAGACCAAATCCCCAAACCAACTCATAGAATATAGACGAAGGAACGTTGATACATTAAGGACCAATTCATTATCTCTGCATTATATTTGAAACAACCAATTTGTTTGTTGTTCGGCCAAAAAAGAATTAGTTGAAGTCGAGGGATTTCTACAAATACAAGATCAAGAAAAGAATAGGTACTAGATCTGTGTAACTTAGGATTCCATTTGGCTGGGTCAGGATAAAGTTTTTAGACGGAGGAGCATGTCATGATTTTCATTGACTGAGATTGGGTATACCAAAACAAAAGTATATCCGTAACTCTTTGATCATGGACAGGAAAAAAGTCATATGTAATTCATCCGTGAAGATGAAGGAAGAAGGATATTATCCTAGATTTTACAAATAGCGATTGGATTCGTTGGAATGAATTATTGTTTTTATTTTCCTGTCCCTATGTATTCACATGAGCATGTGGTAATGCTTTCATTTCTACGGACAAATAGACCGGTCAGTCCATAAACAAGTACTAATCTAATGAGGAAATGAAAACTATACTAAACTAAAATAGAATGTCTATACAAAAATAGAATGTGTTAGGGCTATACGGACTCGAACCGTAGACCTTCTCGGTAAAACAGATCAAACTGATTATTATCGAAATGATTCGAACTGTTTCAAAGACCCAACATGCATTTTGTTGCATTGGGCTCTTTCATCAACTGATTGATGTAAAGATCAGTTAGTCCACCATATTTTTTCTTTATGGGAAGATAATAAGATGGCTCCATGTGCTCTGTGATTCATCATTTGAATTCTGATGAAGGAGCAATACCAAAGTGTTTCAAAGAAGGGTTACCTTGACTTAGGTCTGCCTCCGGCCTAGATCAACCTGAGTTAAATGGAGTCTCTATCGTTCCGCTGCAAGAATGAAATATGAGACTTCATACACCTTAAAGTTCATAGGACGAAAAGAGGTTCTTTTGAGTCCCTTATACTCATTAAGCCTAGCATTGAATGGACTGGGTATTTACCTTATCAATTAGCAAATCAATGGTAGGTTCTATTTGATTTGGCACCTGAATTCGCACTCAAATCGGACCGAACCCAATATTTGTCAGGCTATTGTTCTCTTGTTCCTTCGAATCTATGGAGTAAGACATCGATTTCTCAATAAGATCAATTATGTTCATTGCATAATGAACTCCCTTGAAAAGCATTGGCGCACGTGTAAACGAGGTGCTCTACCTAACTGAGCTATAGCCCTTGTCATAGATATCTTAACATATAGATAATTTCTTGTCAAGATAGGATCCTACATGATAGCTCTCTGATCTGTTTACTGTTAGCGGATTGGTATTGCTTAGAAATAATATTCCACCTATAATCCCCGAAGCGATGGGTCCTTTTTTTGTGATGATAAATAACCTACTTAACTCAGTGGTTAGAGTATTGCTTTCATACGGCGGGAGTCATTGGTTCAAATCCAATAGTAGGTAGAACTTATTAGATACCAGAGTCAATGGTATCTAATAAGTTTTTCTACCCATCTTCTTTTTTCGTTGTATCATCTAGACTTGATTGTCTTCAATTGGCGGAATCAAAATCTGGTGTATAGTGTATAATAATAAAGAACTTCTTTTGATTATTATTTTGACTAGTACGAAATAACATTCAGAGCCTCTACTCGTGTCCTAGCTCGTCTGAGAGCTAGATTCGCCTCAATTGCTTGTCTCTTACCCTGAGCTCTACTCAAGTTAGCTTCAGCTATTTCAAGAGCTTGTCGAGCTTCTTGCGGATCAATGTCAGTACTCATCTCCGCATCATTTCCTAAAATGGTGATCTCATTATTACTTATTCTAGCGAAACCGCCCATCAGGGCCACCGTTAACCATTGGTCATTGAGGCGTATTCTCAAAAGACCTATATCCACCGCCGTGGCAATAGGGGCGTGGTTTGGTAATACGCCAATTTGGCCACTATTAGTAGATAAAATGATTTCTTTCACTTCTGAATCCCAAATAATTCGATTAGGAGTCAGTACACAAAGATTTAAGGTCATTTCTTCTCCCCTTCTAAGTTCATAGCTTTCGCGGTAGCTTCATCGATGTTACCCACTAAATAAAAGGCCTGCTCGGGAAGACTATCTAATTCTCCGGAAAGTATCAGTTGAAACCCCCTAATTGTTTCTGCGAGACCAACATATTTCCCTGGAGAACCGGTAAAGACTTCTGCCACGAAGAAGGGTTGTGATAAGAAACGCTCAATTTTTCGTGCTCTTGCTACAGTTAGACGATCTTCTTCGGATAATTCGTCCAACCCCAGGATAGCTATAATGTCCTGAAGTTCTTTGTAACGTTGTAAAGTTTGCTTAACTCTTTGCGCAGTTTCATAATGTTCCTCGCCAACGATCCGAGGTTGTAACATAGTTGACGTTGAATCTAAAGGATCTACTGCTGGATAAATACCTTTGGCAGCTAATCCTCTTGATAGGACAGTAGTAGCATCTAAATGTGCAAATGTCGTGGCAGGAGCGGGGTCGGTCAAATCATCTGCAGGTACATAAACTGCTTGGATCGAAGTTATAGATCCCTCTTTGGTGGAAGTAATTCTTTCTTGCAAAGAACCCATTTCTGTACTAAGGGTGGGTTGATAGCCTACTGCGGAAGGCATTCTCCCTAATAAAGCGGATACTTCTGACCCCGCTTGGACAAAACGAAAGATATTGTCAATGAATAAAAGCACGTCTTGCTCATTAACATCCCGGAAATATTCCGCCATGGTTAGTGCAGTTAAACCAACTCTCATACGAGCTCCCGGCGGTTCATTCATTTGACCATAGACTAAAGCTACTTTTGATTCTGCAATATTTTTTTCATTAATTACCCCGGATTCTTTCATTTCCATGTAGAGATCATTTCCTTCACGAGTACGTTCGCCTACTCCGCCAAATACGGATACGCCTCCGTGAGCTTTGGCAATGTTGTTGATCAATTCCATGATAAGTACTGTTTTACCCACGCCAGCTCCCCCAAATAGTCCGATTTTTCCTCCACGGCGATACGGAGCTAAAAGATCCACCACTTTAATCCCTGTTTCAAAGATTGATAATTTTGTATCTAACTGTATAAAGGCAGGCGCAGATCTATGAATAGGAGATGTTGTACGAGTATCTACAGGACCTAAATTATCAACAGGTTCTCCAAGAACATTGAAAATTCGCCCGAGAGTAGCTCCACCGACCGGAACACTTAGAGCAGCTCCTGTGTCAATCACTTCCATTCCTCTCGTCAGACCGTCTGTAGCACTCATAGCTACAGCTCTAACTCGATTATTTCCTAATAATTGTTGTACTTCACAAGTCACATTAATTTGCTGACCGACAGTATCGCGACCTTTAACTACCAAAGCGTTATAAATATTAGGCATCTTGCCCGGGGGAAAAACAACATCCAGTACTGGGCCAATAATTTGAGCGATACGCCCTAGGTTTTTTTCTTCAAGTGTGGAAACCGCAGGACCAGAAGTAGTAGGATTGATTTTCATAATAAAGTGAAATATGTCGAAATTTTTTTTGATTGGAATTGGAA